ATGAAGAAAAAATAAAAATACTAAGTAATGAATTTTTTAATAGAGCAAAAGTTATAGATAAAGAATTTTTTCTTCCGAATCGAGTTGAAAAAAGAATTAGATTGTCTAATGATGAGACTCAAAAAAAATACTTACCTAAAATATACGATCCTTTATTGAATGGACCTTGTCGTGGACGAATCAGAAAATCTTTTTCACCCTCAATAAAAAATGAAACTTACAAAAAAAATAAAATTTTAATAAATAAAATCCATAGTATTCTTCTTAATACTATTAATAGTAATAATAGAGAATTTGAACAGAAACTAGATAGATTTTATATCAAAACATTATTAACTGAAATTTGCTTTTTTCTTAATTTAATCAATACATTTTCGGGAAAATCTCTATCAAACTTGAATTTTGAAGCACTTTATTTATTTCGAAAACATAAACAAGTAAAAACAGATGTCGAAGAAAAAAAAAGAAAAATACAATTCTTATTTGACACAATTCGACCTGATTTGAACGACAAAACAGTTGTAAATAGAAAGAAATGTATTGGAATAAGGGAAATAAATAAAAAAGTTCCTCGATGGTCATATAAATTAATAGACGAATTGCAACAACTGGACGAAAAAAATGAATCGGATAGTTATAGCATTCGTTCCAGAAAAGCCAAACGTGTAGTGATTTATACTAATAACTCAGAGAATGACGATACCTATAGTAATACTAATGAGGATGCTGATAATACCGAAAACAAAAAGGAATTGGCTTTAATACGTTATTCACAACAACCAGATTTTCGGCGAGACATAATCAAAGGATCTATTCGTGCTCAAAGACGTAAAATAATTGTTTGGAAATTCTGTCAAAGAAATGTACATTCGCCACTTTTTTTGGACAAAATTGAAAAAGCACCATTCTTTTCTGTTGATATTTTTGAACCGATGAAAATATTTTTTATGTTCAAAAATTGGATGCGAAAAACGGCCAAATTACAAATTTTTGATTATACAGAGAAAAAGACAAAAGAAAGCGAGAAAGAAGAGGAGGACAAAAGAAAAAAAAAAGAAAAAGACGAAAAAAGACGTATCGAAATAGCAGAAGCCTGGGATAGCATTATATTTGCTCAAGTAATAAGAGGTTTTTTATTAATAACCCAGTCGTTTCTTAGAAAGTATATTATATTACCTTCATTGATAATAACTAAAAATATCGCCCGTCTAGTACTATTTCAATTTCCCGAATGGTCAGAAGATTTTAGGGATTGGCGTAGAGAAATGTATATTAAATGCACCTATAATGGCGTTGAATTATCCGAAACTGAATTTCCCCAAAAATGGCTAACGGACGGTATTCAGATAAAAGTTTTATTTCCTTTTCGTCTAAAACCTTGGCACAGATCTAAGCAACGACCCCCAGAAAAGCACAAAGATAGGATGAAAAAAATAAAACCGGACTTTTGTTTTTTAACAATTACGGGAATGGAGGTCGAATTTCCTTTTTCTAATTATCCTCACAATCGGGTTTTATTTTTTGATCCCATTTTTAAAGAACTAAAAAAAAAAAAAAAAAAAATTAATTTTTTTTTTTTTCGAGTTCTAGCAGTTTTAAATGAAAGAACGGAAGTGTTTCGAAATGTTTTAAAAGATTTCATAAAAGCTTCAAAAGATTTCATAAATGCTTCAACAGATAAAGTCAAATGGATAATCAAACGGATCGACAAAAGTTTTTTATTTCTAAACGAAAAAGGAAAAAAACTCTCCAATTTTTTATTTCTATTAAAAAATAAATATGAATTGAGTCAAAGAGAAAAAGATTCAACAATGAATAAGAGTAATCCAATGTTTTCCGAATCGGACATTCAAATTAAACCTATTAATTGTAAAAATTCTTCGTTGAAAGTCAAAGAAAAAAAAATAAAAAACGTGAATGATAAAAGAAAGAAAATAGAAAAAAAAATCCTAAAAAAAATAAATAAAAAGGGATTTATAAGGTCAGATATAAATATTAGTTCGAATAAAACAACTTATGTAGTTAAAAAATTAAAATTACAACAAAAAAAAGGTATTTTGCAGAAATTAGACAAGAAGTTACAAAGAAAAAACGCTCAATTAGCCCGTAAATTGCATTTTTTTTTTAAGAAAAAAAGATTATCCATAGATATCTTTCTATATATTATTAGTATTCCTATAATCATTTTACAACTTTTTCTTGATTCAAAAAACATTATAAAAAGATACATTTACAATAATGACGAAAATGCAAAAAGTATAATTGAACTTAGTAATATTATAAAAAAAAATTCTAATATTAGGGGTAAAAATTCACAGAATGACCCATTTTGTTTGTCACAGGCATATGTATTTTATAAATTGTCCCAAAACCAAATTATTAACGTATATAAATATAACTTAAGATCTGTTTTTGAATATCAACGAAGATCTTTTTTTCTTAAAAATGAACTAAAGGATTCGTCTTTTGGAGTAGACAAACTATGTTATCCCAAATTAAAAGATAAAGCCCCCCCCGATTCGGTAATGAATCCGCGAATAAAGTGGACAGATTGGTTAAAGGGCCATTCTCAATATGATTTATCTCAGAACAGATGGTTTCGATTAGGACCCCAAAAATGGAGAGATAAAATCACTGAACATTGTTTAGTTGAAAATAAAGATTTAACCAACTGTGATTCATATGAAAAGAAAACATTAATTCTTTACAAAAAAGAACAAGTAAACTCGTTAACAAATAAAAAAAAAAAATTAAAAAAACAATATAATAAAAGGTCATATGAATCTATTAATTATGTAAATAAGACGGGCGACTATCGCTATGGATATAAATCACCATTCCAAACAAATAAAAAGAAAATGATTTCTTATAATTACACGAAAACGCGTAAACAAAAATTATTTGATATAATGAATGATAGAGCTGTTACGAATTATATAGCAGGCGATAAGATTATAGATATGAAAAAAAATAGAGATAGAAAGTTTTTTGATTGGAGAGGAATGAATACACAAATGCAAAATATTTCCGTATCAAACCCCGAACGGTTTTTATTTTCAAAATTTGTGATATTTTATAATCTATATATGAGTAACCCGTGGATCATACCAATCCAATTAGTTTTTTTTGATTTTAATGTAAATAAAAAAGTTCGTGACAATAAAAACATTACTGAAAAAAAAAAACTAATCGCTATTTTTAGACTATCAAAAAAAAAAAAAAAATCTCTTGAATTTGAGTTAGAGACTCGAAATAAAAAAAAAAAAGAATCCGGGAGACCCGTAGATATTGAATCATCTCTCTCAAATCAAGAAAAAGATATTCAACAAGATTCCGAAGATTCCTACGGGTCAAACCATAAAGATAAAGAAACGAAATCCAAGACCAAGATAGAGAAAGAGCTTAATTTTTTATTAAGAAAGTTTTTAGGTTTTCAATTAAACCGGAAGGGTCCCTTTAATCAAAAAATAATAAATAATGTCAGAGTCTATTGTCTCCTGGTTAGATTGATAAATTTAAAAGAAATTGTTATAACCTCTATTCAAAGGGGCGAACTAAGTCTAGATCTTATGCTAATTAAGAATGAAAAGGATTTACCTCTTACAGGATTAGGTGAAAATAACAACGAACAATTTCTAAGAAAAGCAATGTTGATTGTCGAACCGGTCCGTCTGTCTAGAAAAAACGACGAACAATTTATTATGTATCAAACCATAGGCCCCTCGCTGATTCATAAGAGTAAACGCCAAATTAACCAAAACTATCCAGAAAAAGGTCGTGGTAATAAGAAGACTTTTGAAAAATATATTCCAAAAAATCAAAAGATAAGGGAAAATAAAGAAAAAAAACATTCTGATTTGCCCGTTCCTGAAAATATTTTAGTTACTAGACGCTGTAGAGAATTGCGAATTCTAATTTGTTTGAATCCTAGGAATCAAAACCGTGTCGAGAGAAAAACAACATTTTGTAAGGAGAATAAAGTGAATAATAGTTATCAAGTTTTTGCTAAAAATACAAATTTTGATAGAGAAAAAAAAAAACTAATGAATTTTAAATTTTTTCTTTGGCCAATTTATCGATTAGAAGATTTAGGTTGTATCAATCGCTATTGGTTTAATACCAATAATGGAAGCAATTTCAGTATAGTAAGGATACATATGTATCCTCGATTGAAAATGCCTTAATCGACATTCTGTCTTCTATATTACCACTACCATAAAAAATTTTGTATGGAAAAATAAATAACCGGATACCCGCCTAAATGTGCATTACCTTCTATTCCGAGGCATTAATACTAAATACTAATTCAACGATAGACCCATTAACTCGAAAAATGAATCAACAAAATCGTCTTATTTTGAATCTCTATAATTTTTTTTTTATTTGAAAAAACAAAATAAGGAATTTAAGATTAATGTATATACCAAATAAAAAATTAGCGCAATTACTATTACCGATCAATAAACAAATATCTATTCTAAAAAAAGGGGGGAGAGGGGCTTTTATTATGGTAAAAAATTCATTTATACCTATTATTTCACAAGAAAAAAAGAAGGAAGAAAACCCCGGATCGGTTGAATTTCAAGTAGTAAATTTCACCAATAAGATACGAAGACTTACTTCACATTTGGAATTGCACCGAAAAGACTATTTATCTCAAAGAGGTTTACGCAAAATCCTGGGAAAACGGCAACGACTACTGTCTTATTTGTCAAAGAAAAACGGAATACGTTATAAAAAATTAATAAATCGGTTAGATATTCGGGAGTCGCAAATTCGTTAATTTGAAGAATCATTTTGAATTATTCGATTTATTAGAGCTTGAATTTTGATGAACTTATTTTTTTTTGTTTTAAGCAATTCATGGAAAAACCTATGAATGTACCAGCTACAAGAAAAGACCTTATGATAGTCAATATGGGCCCCCATCACCCATCAATGCACGGTGTTCTTCGACTTATTGTTACTCTCGATGGTGAGGATGTTATTGATTGTGAACCAATATTGGGTTATTTACATAGAGGGATGGAAAAAATAGCGGAAAACCGAACAATTATACAATACCTGCCCTATGTAACACGTTGGGATTATTTAGCTACTATGTTCACAGAAGCTATAACTGTAAACGGGCCGGAACAGTTGGGAAATATTCAAATACCTAAAAGAGCTAGCTATATACGAGTAGTTTTGTTGGAATTGAGTCGTATAGCTTCTCACCTACTATGGCTGGGGCCTTTTATGGCGGATATTGGTGCACAAACCCCCTTCTTTTATATTTTCAGAGAAAGAGAATTAATATACGATCTATTCGAAGCTGCTACAGGTATGAGAATGATGCATAATTTTTTTCGTATCGGGGGGGTGGCTGCTGATCTACCTCATGGTTGGATAGATAAATGTTTGGATTTTTGCGATTATTTTTTAACAAGAGTTGTTGAATATCAACAACTTATTACGCAAAATCCGATTTTTTTAGAACGGGTTGAGGGAATAGGTATTGTTGGCGGAGAAGAAGTAATAAATTGGGGTTTATCAGGACCGATGCTTCGAGCTTCCGGAATACAATGGGATCTGCGTAAAGTCGATAATTATGAGTGTTACGGGGAATTTGATTGGGAAGTTCAATGGCAAAAAGAGGGAGATTCATTAGCTCGTTATTTAGTTCGAATTGGTGAAATGATGGAATCCGTAAAAATTATTCAACAAGCTTTGGAAGGAATTCCCGGCGGTCCGTATGAGAATTTAGAAATCCGCTGCTTTGATAGAGAAAAAGAGCCAGAATGGAATGATTTTGAATATAGATTCATTAGTAAAAAACCGTCTCCGACTTTTGAATTACCAAAACAAGAACTGTACGTAAGAGTTGAGGCTCCAAAAGGAGAATTAGGAATTTTTCTAATAGGGGATCAAAATAGTTTTCCTTGGAGATGGAAAATTCGTCCGCCGGGGTTTATCAATTTGCAAATTCTCCCCCAATTAGTTAAAAGAATGAAATTGGCTGATATTATGACAATACTTGGCAGCATAGATATCATTATGGGGGAAGTTGATCGTTGAAATGATAATTGATACAACAGAATTACAAGATATCAATTCTTTTTCAAAATTGGAATCTTTAAAAGAGGCCTATGGAACTTTATGGGTACTTGCCCCTATCTTGACTCTTGTATTGGGAATCACAATAGGTGTACTAGCAATTGTATGGTTAGAAAGAGAGATATCGGCAGGTATACAACAACGTATTGGACCCGAATACGCAGGTCCTTTGGGAGTTCTTCAAGCTCTATCAGATGGAACAAAACTACTTTTCAAAGAGAATCTTATTCCATCTAGGGGAGATATTCGTTTATTCAGTATTGGACCATCCATATCAGTTATATCAATTCTAATAAGTTATTCGGTAATTCCTTTTGGTTATAACTTTGTTTTATCTGATCTCAATATTGGTGTTTTTTTATGGGTTGCTATTTCGAGCATTGCTCCGATTGGACTTCTTATGTCAGGATATGGCTCAAATAATAAATATTCCTTTTTGGGTGGTCTACGAGCTGCTGCTCAATCGATTAGTTATGAAATACCGTTAACTCTATGTGTGTTATCAATATCTCTACGTGCGATTCGTTGAGACCAAACCTTTTGATGCTATTGCTGTGTTACTTTCTTTATCTTTATAGGAAAGGGGTGCCATAAAAAAATTCCATAGATTCAGTTTCTCTTCATTATTATTATATTATTATTTGCGATTAGGATTGAAAAACTAAATCTGATAGTTATATGAGTGAAATAAAACAGCTTCTATTGACTATAATTTAAATTTATGGCTGATGGTTAAAAATTGCAGTAAAAAGTTGAATCTCATTTTCTATGTATAAGAATTAAATAAAAAAATTATAAGCGGACGGGTCCGTTTACTCCAAGATTGGGTGATTGGGCATCCTGTCTTGAAGCGGGACCAACCTTATTGAGTTTTCACTACCATTTTGTATTGGTATGAAGATGAATTTTCATACATGTATTAACATAAATAAGGGGGTTGATAAAAAACTGAGTGGATGGTTAGAAACACCAAGATATACAAAGGATTTGTAACGCAGATTGCATAAATTATCCACAAGAGCTTTTACGCATATATACAAAGAATATAAAATTGGGCTTTAAGTTGGTAGAAAAAATTATACAGTACTCCCCACAATTCCGATCCAGAGTATGGTCCTATCCACTGATTAAATAAATGACTATCAGGAACGAAATAATCCTTTAATTTTTTTCGTCCCCCTTACTTGCACAAAAAAAGAAGAATTAGGAACAAAAAAACGAAAAAACGACCCCCCCTCCACCGTCTGTTTTCGATTCTGAAAAACAATTACACATTAGTTTCTAAATTATGACATGAATTCAATCTGCATAAATAGGAATAGGGATATAAGAAAAAAAAGGGGGGGGGGGAGGTTTATTAATAATTCAAAAAGAGTATTCTATTGAATAATTAAGTTATTATTCAACAATTAAAAATTTTCATTTTTAAGGGATGAGATCAATTCAGAAGTATCTTTCTTTTGTATCTTTTATAAAAAAAAAGAAAATTTCTCTTCATTATTTAATTATTTATTAGAACAGACGGAATTCAATTGGTCTAATTCAGAACCGGGCCAATTATTTATCTATTGATATATCCCTAAGATAAAATTCAACCTAAGATAAAATTCAAATCCAGCGGCCCGGTCCTTATATTTAAGGCTTTCGAGGAGCCGTATGAGGTGAAAATCTCATGTACGGTTCTGTAATAGCGGCGGGAACAGTAATGTTATCACCGACTAGGATTATCTAACAGTCTAAGTACAGTTGATATAGTTGATGCGCAATCAAAATATGGTTTTTTGGGGTGGAATTTGTGGCGTCAACCTATAGGTTTGATCGTTTTTCTAATTTCTTCCCTAGCGGAATGTGAAAGATTACCTTTTGATTTACCAGAAGCGGAAGAAGAATTAGTAGCGGGTTATCAAACCGAATATTCGGGTATAAAATTTGGTTTATTTTACGTTGCTTCCTATTTAAACCTATTAATTTCTTCATTATTTGTAACAGTTCTTTACTTGGGTGGTTCGAATATTTCTATTCCGTACATATTTGTTTCTGGATTTTTTGAAATAAATAAAACATATGGAGTTTTTGGAACTACAATTGATATCTTTATTACACTAGCTAAAACTTATTTGTTCTTGTTCCTTTCTATTACAACAAGATGGACGTTGCCTAGGTTAAGAATGGACCAATTATTAAATCTTGGTTGGAAGTTTCTTTTACCTATTTCTCTCGGTAATCTATTATTAACAACTTCGTCTCAACTGTTTTCACTCTAAAAGATTCATCTTATATATTCATAACTTGTCTCAAACAAGAGAAAGAAACAAAACAAAAATACTCCCGGATATTCACGATATGTTCCTTATGGTAACTAGATTAATGAATTATGGTCAACAAACAATCCGAGCTGCAAGGTATATTGGTCAAAGTTTCATGATTACTTTATCTCACACAAATCGTTTACCTGTAACTATTCAATATCCTTATGAAAAATTAATCACATCGGAACGTTTCCGCGGTCGAATCCATTTCGAATTTGATAAATGCATTGCTTGTGAAGTATGTGTTCGTGTGTGTCCTATAGACCTACCCGTTGTTGATTGGAAATTGGAAACCGATATTCGAAAAAAACGATTGCTAAATTACAGTATTGATTTTGGAATCTGTATATTTTGTGGTAACTGTGTTGAGTATTGTCCAACAAATTGTTTATCAATGACTGAAGAATATGAACTTTCAACTTATGATCGGCACGACTTGAATTATAATCAAATTGCTTTGGGCCGTTTACCAATGTCAATAATTAATGATTATACAATTCGAACTATTCAAATAAAATAAAATTGTTTATAATATAAAAAAACATTATAAAAAATGAATAAAGATTATCTAATATATTAATTATATATATATTATACATATATAGTATAGTTAGTATAATACTCTTTGTATTCTTTGTATAAAGAACGGAATGTATAAAGAATGCAATGACATTGGTCCCATAATTGTACAAATTTGACCTATATCAATTCACACGCCTTAGGATTTTATTCAATACAGAGAGAAATTTAGTATATAAAACTTTTTCCTGGTCGTATCAATAAGGTCATGAAATTTTGATTTATTTTTTGATTTATTTTACATATAATGGATTTGCCCGAACCACTACACGATTTTCTTTTAGTCTTTCTGGGATCCGGTCTTGTATTAGGAAGTCTGGGAGTCGTATTACTTAGCAACCCCATTTTTTCGGCTTTTTCCTTGGGGCTGGTTCTTGTTTGTATATCTTTATTTTATATTTTATCAAACTCCCATTTTGTAGCTGCAGCACAGCTACTTATTTACGTGGGAGCTATAAACGTTTTAATCCTATTTGCTGTGATGTTCATGAATGGGTCAGACTATTACCAAGACTTTCCTCTTTGGACCGTTGGGGATGGAATTACTTTGATGGTTTGTACAAGTATTTTTGTTTCACTAATAACTACTATTCCCGATACATCATGGTACGGTATTATTTGGACTACAAGACTAAATCAGATTATAGAGCAAGATTTGATAAGTACTAGTCAACAAATTGGAATTCATTTATCAACAGATTTTTTTCTTCCATTTGAACTCATTTCAATAATTCTTTTATCGGCTTTGATAGGTGCAATTGTTGTGGCTCGCCAGTAAGAAATCTCTAGTAATATAAATCAAAATTCAATTTATTTGATTCGCATTTATTTTAGTTACTGAACGCGACAGGTTGTTTATGTATAAATTTATTTTTTTGTGAATATATATATTTATATTTTTTTGTTCCAGACTTGTTATATTCTTTAGTCAATCGAATCCGTTGAGTTGTTGTTCATATTATGAAATGAATCAAAATTGATAAGGAGTTGTTCAATGATGCTCGAACATATACTTGTTTTGAGTGCCTATTTATTTTCTATCGGTATCTATGGATTGATCACGAGCCGAAATATGGTTAGAGCCCTTATGTGTCTTGAACTTATACTGAATGCAGTTAATATAAATTTTGTAACCTTTTGTGATTTTTTTGATAGTCGCCAATTAAAAGGAAATATTTTTTCAACTTTTGTTATAGCTATTGCCGCCGCTGAAGCAGCTATTGGATCGGCTATTGTTTCCTCAATTTCTCGTAACAGAAAATCAATTCGTATTAATCAATCGAATTTGTTGAATAAATAGTATTTATAATCATAATTAATCAGAAAAAGTAGAGTTTAGATAGAATAGTTATAGATAGTATAAAATATAATAGTCATCAATTCAAATTAGCACGATGTATGCTAGACAACTTATGATCATGTTTGCGAAATGTAAAAAATCAAAGTATCTTAGCCTTGGTCTTATCAATTGATCAAAAAGTCTTGATTTTGATTATCAAGATTCTGATAAATCATTGATTCATCTGGAATCAAAATATATGATTTATTTATGAGTTTACTAGATCGAAAATTTTAAATTTTTCAATATCAAAAATTAATATAGATCCAATGTCACATTCAGTAAAGATTTATGATACATGTATAGGATGTACTCAATGTGTCCGAGCCTGCCCCACAGATGTATTAGAGATGATCCCCTGGGACGGATGTAAAGCTAAGCAAATAGCTTCTGCCCCAAGAACAGAGGACTGTGTTGGTTGTAAGAGGTGTGAATCCGCCTGTCCAACGGATTTCTTAAGTGTTCGAGTTTATTTATGGCATGAAACTACTCGTAGCATGGGTCTAGCTTATTGATACGTTTCAAAAAATACCACACGAATACGTTTTTTTACTGGCAAAAATCCGCGCTCAAAATAGAAAAAAATATTTTGAGCACGGGTTTTTCTGGCCCAAGTGTATCTTATTTTTATCACGAATTATTTTCCTTGGTTAACAATAGTTGTAGTTTTACCAATAGCCGGGGGTTCCTTAATCTTTTTATTTCCTCATAGAGGAAATAAGGTAGTTAGATGGTATACTATATGTATATGCTTATTGGATCTTCTTCTAACAACCTATGTATTTTGTTATCATTTCAAATTGGATGATCCATTAATCCAACTGACAGAGAATTATCAATGGATCCGTTTTTTTGATTTTTACTGGGGATTTGGAATAGATGGACTCTCTATAGGACCTATTTTACTGACTGGATTTATCACCACTTTAGCTACTTTAGCGGCTCAACCGATTACTCGAGAATCCCGATTATTCCATTTCTTAATGTTAGCAATGTATAGCGGTCAAATAGGACCCTTTGCGTCCCGAGACATTTTACTTTTTTTTATCATGTGGGAATTCGAATTAATTCCCGTTTATCTACTTTTATCCATGTGGGGGGGTAAGAAACGTTTATATTCAGCTACAAAATTTCTTTTGTATACTGCGGGAGGCTCTGTTTTTTTATTAATGGGAATTCTAGGTATCGGTTTATATAGTTCGAACGAACCAACATTAAATTTGGAAACGTTAACTAATAGATCGTACCCTGTGGTGCTAGAAATAATATTCTATATAGGATTTTTTATTGCTTTTGCTGTGAAATTGCCGATTATACCCTTCCATACATGGTTACCAGACACACATGGAGAAGCACATTACAGCACCTGTATGCTTTTAGCCGGGGTCTTATTAAAAATGGGAGCCTATGGGTTGATTCGAATTAATATGGAATTATTACCCCACGCTCATTTTTTATTTTCCCCCTGGTTAATGATATTAGGTTCCATTCAAATAATCTATGCAGCTTCAACATCTCTCGGTCAACGTAATATAAAAAAAAGAATAGCTTATTCCTCAGTATCTCATATGGGTTTCATAATGATAGGAGTTGGTTCTATAAGCGATACAGGGCTCAACGGGGCTATTTTGCAAATAATCTCTCATGGATTTATCGGCGCCGCGCTTTTTTTCTTGGCGGGAACAGGTTATGATAGACTACGCCTTCTTTATCTTGACGAAATGGGCGGAATGGCTATCCCAATGCCAAAAATATTCACGGTTTTCAGTATCTTCTCGATGGCCTCTCTTGCATTGCCGGGCATGAGCGGTTTTGTTGCAGAATTTATAGTTTTTTTTGGAATAATTACCGGCCAAAAATACTTTTTAATCACAAAAATACTAATTACTTTTGTAACAGCAATTGGAATAATATTAACTCCTATTTATTTATTGTCTATGTTACGGCAGATGTTTTATGGATACAAGCTTTTTAATACACCAAACTCTTATTTTTTTGATTCTGGGCCGCGAGAATTATTTATTTCGATTTCGATCCTTATACCCGTAATAGGTATTGGTATTTATCCGGATTTCATTTTATCATTCGCGGTTGACAAGGTTGAAGCTATTCTATCTAATTTTTTATAGAAAGTTTTCATTAATAAATGAAAATAAATGAATGAGTTTGAATTGCAATCAACTGTGCTTGTTGTTTGTGAGAACCCCTTGAATCATTAGATTACTTGATTTAAAAGGGTTCTCGATTATTTATGGAAAGGTTTTTTTTCTTTTTTTTTTATCTAATATTTTATCTAATATATATTGTAATATTTTATTTGTCCGGTTCCTTTTTTACCCACTTTATTAAATTCAATTAGATGTAAATGAACCATAACTGTGTAGTCCTATTCCTAATAGATTTATTCCAAAATAACATATCCAAATTATAAGAAACCCCAGAAAAGCCACTATTGAAGAATTTACACTTTCTAATTTTTTATTTTTTCTAGTATGTAAATAAATCGCGAATATGGTCCAAGTAATAAAGGCCCAAGTTTCCTTTGGATCCCAATTCCAATATGACCCCCAGGCCTCATTAGCCCATACTGCTCCCGATAAAATACCCACTGTTAAAAAGATAAAACCTAGACTAATAATACGATAACTCCAACGGTCCAATTGGTGAATAAATTGACACCTGTAATAATTTCTAGAAGAAAAAAAAGAAATGTTTTGTAAAATATTCTTTCTTTCATTCATATTTATGTATTTTATATGGGCAAAAGAAAATAATTCATTTACAAAATAAAAATTATTGCTTTTACCAAGAATTTCTACGATTTCGCGAAATGTAATGACTAAAATAGCTACGGATAATAATGATCCACATAAAAGAGCTGCATAACCAAATATCATCATACTTACGTGCATCATTAACCAGTGGGATTGTAGAGCAGGTACTAATATTGCAGATTGATCTAGTTTGGTTAAAAAACCCGAAGTAGCAAAACCTTGAGTAAACAAAACACTGGGTGCGATTATTATACTTAAATGGTTTTTTAAACACGGAATCATATAAAAAAAGGAAAAACCCCATGAAAGAAAGATTAATGATTCATATAAATTACTAAATGGTAAATGGCTGGAAAAGATCCAACGAGTAACTAATAAGGCTGTTATACATAAAAAGGTTATTATCATGCCCTTTTCGTAAGAATCATATAATGCTATTATTTCATTGACTAACAATAAGTTTATCAAATGAATTGAAATTACAATTGATATGACCGAAAACGATATATGAGTTAATATATGTTCTAAGGTTGAAAATATCATAAAATCAAAATAAAAAAACGGTCGGAATACTAGGAATAGAATACAAATCCGGAATTCAATTCATTATAGGACTTACTCTTTTCGTTTTCGAAAATAAAATGCCATGCCGCCACTCGGACTCGAACCGAGATGCTCTAGCACTGCTTCCTAAGAGCAGCGTGTCTACCAATTTCACCATAGCGGCTTACTCGAAATCATAATAACTTATTTTTTATTCAATCATCGATCTTGAATTGAAAAAAAAAAAAGAATCAATTAAAATAGAATATTTTTTAGTAAACATTAAACTAATAAATAAAATAAATAAGAATTAAATTAAACTAATAAATAATCATTTTTTTTTGTATAAATTTGAATCGAGTTCTTATTTATTTTATTTATTAGAATAATATTTTATTTATTAGAATAAATAATATAAACTCTGAAATTTTTAATAATTATAGAAAATTTTCTATTAACTATTCTATATTACAAAATATTCTTTGAATACAGCTAATTCAAATTAGTCCAACTTTATAACTTTATATTTATTTGTTTGTTACAGAAAAAAACTTTTTGAATTCCCTGTAGAAATAGATTGTGCTAATGAAAAAGATTTCAATCCTATCCAATATCCCCCTATTTTCCAAAAAGTTTTTCGAATTCTTTTTTTTGATATAGAAGTGCGCTTTTTTGGAACTGCCATCCAAAGTTATATAGTTTTTTGATTCTTACGTGCAACTCTATGTGAAAGACATTTTATTTTTTATATTTATAAATCAAAACAAATTTTTCTTTAATTAGACATATATCTTATGTATTTTAATTCCCCACTTTTATGTTTTCTATGGAAAGTAAAACCTTGAATAATAAACCCTTTTCAAAATTTTTCCAAATATAATAGATCTTTTTGTATTCTAATAGAAAATAATCAAATCAATTAGTTCAACAATGAACTCATGTTTATAAACAAGAATTGTTATTTTATCGGGTCATGTCATATTAATTGTTTTTTATGATTCATATCCAAATAAACAAACGACTGTTCTTAGTTTTGGTCTAATTCTTTTTCTTCATTCGATAGATAAAAATTTTTGTATAATTCTAGTCAAAATTTTTATTTTTTTTATTATTTATTTTTCACTTAGGAATTAGGAGTTTGGTTATTGGCTCATTTTTACTTTCTATTTTGCAATATTGAAAGTATTGCGCAAAGATTCAAAAAGATGAATAATAGAGAATTCGGGTTATATGTTGACTTTTTTATTAACCGAACCTTTTCAAAAAGAAATCAAACAAACCGGCGAATAAGAAACAAAATTAATTAAGAATAAAAATAGTTGTTATTCTTTATTTTCTTTTTTTTTATGGAATATACACATCAATCTTCATGGATCATACCTTTCATTCCACTTCCAGTTCCTATTTTAATAGGAGCGGGGCTCCTACTTTTTCCCACAACAACAAAAAATCTTCGGCGTCTGTGGGCTTTTCCTAGTATTTTCTTTTTAAGTATAGTTATGATTTTTTCGGTCGATCTGTCTATTCATCAAATCAATAAAAGTTTTATTTATCAATATGTATGGTCTTGGACTATAAATAATGATCTTTCTTTAGAGTTTGGCTACTTGATTGATTCACTTACCTCTATTATGTCAATATTAATCACTACTGTTGGCATTTTGGTTCTTATTTATAGTGATAATTATATGTCTCATGATCAAGGCTATTTGAGATTTTTTGCTTATATGAGTTTTTTTAATACCTCGATGTTGGGGTTAGTTACTAGTTCAAATTTGATACAAATTTATATTTTTTGGGAATTAGTTGGAATGTGTTCTTATCTATTAATAGGTTTTTGGTTCACACGTCCTATTGCAGCAAATGCTTGTCAAAAAGCGTTTGTAACTAATCGTGTAGGAGATTTTGGTTTATTATTGGGAATTTTAGGTCTTTATTGGATAACTGGGAGTTTCGAATTTCGGGATTTGTTTCAAATATTTAATAACTTGATTTATAATAATGAGGTTAATATTTTTTTTGTTACTTTATGTGCCCTCTTGTTATTTTGTGGTTCCATTGCTAAATCTGCCCAATTCCCCCTTCATGTATGGTTACCGGATGCTATGGAAGGGCCTACCCCTATTTCCGCTCTTATCCACGCCGCTACTATGGTAGCCGCGGGGGTTTTTCTTGTAGCCCGACTTCTGCCCCTTTTCATAGTTATACCCTACATAATGAATGTAATAGCTTTCGTAGGTATAATAACAGTAGTCTTAGGGGCTACTTTAGCTCTTGCTCAAAAAGATATTAAGAGAAATTTGGCGTATTCTACAATGTCGCAATTGGGTTATATGATGTTAGCTCTAGGTATGGGCTCTTATCGAGCCGCTTTATTTCATTTGATTACTCATGCTTATTCAAAAGCATTGTTGTTTTTAGGATCCGGATCCATTATTCATTCAATGGAAACTGTTGTTGGATATTCTCCAAATAAAAGTCAAAATATGGTTCTTATGGGCGGTTTAACAAAACATGCGCCAATTACAAAAACTTCTTTTTTAATAGGTACGCTTTCTCTTTGCGGTATTCCGCCCCTTGCCTGTTTTTGGTCAAAAGATGAAATTCTTAACGATAGTTGGTTGTATTCACCAATTGTCGCAATACTAGCCTGTTCCACAGCAGGATTGACTGCATTTTATATGTTTCGGATCTATTTACTTGTCTTTGAAGGATATTTAAACATTCATTTTGAAAATTTCAACGGAAAAAAAAATAGTTCATTATATTCAATATCTTTATGGGGTAAACAAGGAAATTGTTTTTTTAAAAAGAAAATTCATTTATTAGATTTATTAACAATAAATAATAATGAAAGGATTTCTTTTTTTCGGAAAAAGACAACATATTCACGTCGAACTAATCAAAATGTAAAAAGCATAAGACGTCTTTTTATTGATATTACCTATTTTTTTGATACTAAAAAAATTCCTGGTTCTTTCTACCCTCACGAATCGGATAATACTATGCAATTTTCCATGCTTTTTTTAGTACTATTTACTTTGTTTGTTGGAACTATAGGAATTAATTTCAACCAAGACGGAATAGATTTTAACATATTATCAAAAATTTTAATTCCCGCTATAGACCTTTTACATCAAACTTCATACCAATCAGAGGATTGGTATGAATTTTTTACAAAAGCTACTTTTTCGGTGAGTATAGCTTTTTTCGGAATATTTATAGCGTCTTTTTTCTATAAACCCGTTTATTCCGTTTTAAAAAATTTAAACTTACTAAATTTAGTTGAGAAAAATATCCTTAAAAAAACGATTGCCGATAAAATACGAAATGGCGTATATGATTGGTCATATAATCGCGGTTATATAGATGTTTTTTATGGAGTATCTTTAATTCCGAGTGTCAGGAAATTGGCTAAATTTAATTCGTTTTTTGATAGACAAGTAATTGATTCCATTCCAAATGGAATTGGTATTACAAGTTTTTTTATGGGCGAGATTATTAAATATCTGGGAGGGGGGCGAATTTCGTCGTATATTTTCTTTTTTTTATTTTTTGTATTAATCTTTATTGAATTTGGCTTCTTGTATCCATAATTCAACTCTTTGTGATTCTTGGCGAAGAAATGAAAGAAAAGATATGGTAGAGCTATGACAATTATTGTATAAGGCCTACCTAATGCTAGATGCAAAGGGGTATAATAGAGGGATATGAACATCATGAGCTGTCCCCCAATAAACCCAGTTGTTGCTGATATTTTCTTCTCGGTCCCCTCTTGCATAGCCCGAGCTCGAAGAAGGAAGAGATAAGAGGGCCCTATGGAGAATGTGGTCAGAAATCCATAATAGAGTCCGACCACA